TGACGAGTATCTTATCTATTGATACGAAGTATTCCGGCGATCCTCACGATCCGAGTCCGAGCTGTTGGAATCGGCAGCGGATCACGAAATCTTGGTGATCTTCTCTATAGGAGTCCGTTTGGAAATCGTCCACCCTGCGCGCACCCCCCGAGTATAGGATTCAACAGGAATCGCACAAGGTAGATTGATAGAAACCTCTGGTAAAATACCCACCAGTACCCGTAACCCAGCAAAGAAAGTACATTACATTAGGGATTGGCGACTTACCCATTCAGTGACTTTGGCACTGGACGTTCTTAAAATGGGGTCGGGTGAATTAGAGAATAGACAGACGTCTGTTGGCATTCCAGCCTATCCGAAAGAGGATCGTACCTCTTGGTCGTGAATATCTGAATAGGACGAACCCGCCTACGTGGATATCTTTGCTTCGGAACAAAGCAATTAGAATTAGGCTCGGTCAACTGGAATGTGTATTATCCATATGGGAGATCTTCCAATTGAGGAGATCCATCGACCTGAGACGAAGAGAAAGGTCTATCTATCTTCTTTAGTTATTCAATGAAACCAATGATTCGTTATTGGAGCAGATAGCAACAACCATTTCAGCGGACATGCGTATTTTCCGATGGATTGACATGGTTTCATTAGTAGAAATTGTTTGATGTAGCGAGTAATAGGCTCTTTCGCCGTTCAAGAATTCTTGTTTAGGCAGTTCATATCATCCACACATAGTGATCTAAGATTTCAATTCTTCCATGTTTCAGCAGTAGCATATTGTTCCATGGAGCTAAGGCCAAAAAGATGGAAGAAACAAGTGTTTCCACGACTCTACCATCCGGCCAATTCTGTTCCACTTAATCCCCTTTTCATGGGCACATATCTTTACGGCTAAGGAATGGGGAATCTTTCTCCTGTTACATGAATCAAATGTTTCATTTCATCCGGGAAAAGCCATCTCTTTCTCAACAATGTCTTTGTCATTTGATCCAATAACGTTCCGTTAGATAGGAACAGATTTGATAAATACTGATAACTCTCGGATAGAGTATTAGAACGGAAAGATCCATTAGATAATGAACTATTGGTTCTAAACCATCTCTGGCGATGAATCAACAATTCGAAGTGCTTTTCTTGCGTATTCTTGATGAACCAGCGTTTATATATAGATGTAGGAGGATTTGTTTGGGAAGCAATGAGCCCCTTTGACATCTCTTCATCTGCAAAGAATTCTCGACGTGAAAACACAGAGACAGAGGGCTGATCTTTGAATAGGGAAAAGGATGGATCCGCAGGGTCCCAAATGAATTGGCTTGTTCGAAAAAAGCCTTGTTCTTTGGAAGATCTATCTCGTGTCTGGTACTGCATGGTTCCACTCTGCAAGAACTCCGAATCATTCTCTTGAAGCTCATCCTCTTTATGATAAATGATCCATTTGCCCCGAAATGACCCAGTCCAATAGGGAAATCCCAATTCAGTGGGCCTTTCGATACAATCAAATCGCCATATTCTAGGAGCCCAAACTATGTGATTGAATAAATCCTCCTCTATCTGTTGCGGATCGAGGGCCCCTTCCCCTTCTTCAAACTCCGATTCGTATTTTTCATATAGAAATCTCTGATCAACGATAGAACAAGATCCATTTTGCATCATATCTAACTGATTCCTTGGTTCGGACCGAAGAAGTAATGTCACTCGATTATTATCAAACTGACTGCAAGATTTTTCTGTCCGTGAGGATCCCGCCAGAGCCAGAGCGCCTTCTACTTCTAATAGTAATAATAGTAATAGGCCATGAACTAGATCAGAATCGTTCTCGACGAATCCATAAGAAGTGATCCAATTTTTTTCATCGTGTCTGGATGAAGACCAAAGATCTTGAGCGACCGATCCGGCAGAACAACTCAAAAGATAAAGAAGTATCGTTAATTTCTTCATGCTCGTTCCAAGTTCGAAGTACCATTTGTACAAATAAGAATCCCCTCCCTTACATGATTTCTTCTTCATATAGATAGATATAGGATCTATGGGGCAATTACTTAGAAATACATTTTGTGTAACAGCCCTTCCTATCTGATAGAAAAGGATCCCATGATCCTGAACCGATCTTATCTGGGATCGAAAATCCCAAGTTTTTCTATGAAGAGCTGATCTAATTGTATTAGTTTCTATAATGGATTTCTTCTGTGTAATACTAATTGATAGGGCCTCATTGATAAGTGCTACAAGATCTCGCGCATTGGAACCCATGGTTATGGACCCGAATCCGTTAGTATGGAACATCTTCTTTTCCAAGTGAAATCCTCTAGTATATGAAAGAATGAAAAAGTGCTTTCGTTGTTGTGGAAGAAGAAGCCTTCGTATCTTAATGCATGTATTGAATTTATTTGGAGCTATTAGAGCGGGATCCACTTTTTGGGGAATATGAGTCGAAGCAATAACAAGAATCTTTCCAGTGGAACATCTTTCACAATCCCTGGAGAGATAGTTCTCTAATAGATCG